ATTCTCAGTTTTCGATTATCTAATAAATCACTTAATGAAAGTAGATTATCTTTACATCCATCTCAAAACTTCCATGATCCCTTCCCGAACCAAACATGAATTTTTCGATTCATTTGGCTCTCACACTCAATTACTTCAACTACTTATGTATGGGGGGGGAATTCCCATATCTTTTTTTTAATGTAATGAGTCTATCCTCTCCCTCTCTTCTCTATTCATATTCCAAAATGAATGTTACGACTGATCACACCAGAATATTCGGAGGACTCTTCTGACCAAACAAAAATATATAATTGTCAGCAAAGTTGTTTCTTTTTTCTTCAAATCCAAAGAATTCTTGTTACTTTATACATAGGTCATCGATTCAGCATAAAAAGGGGTTAGTCGAAATACCTATTTTTCCAATATTTTTCAATAAAATTGTCGATTCAGCATAAAAAGGGGTTAGTCGAAATACCTATTTTTCCAATATTTTTCAATAAAATTGCCAATACCAATAAAAGGCTCAACTCTTTTTATCGACATGAGTGTTTTATATCGAAAAAAAAAATTTCCAATTATTCATTTTGAAAACATTTCTATTCTATATTAACTAGAGTAGTAGAAAGAGTACCCTGCTGTGTCTGGACTTCAAACTTTAGCTTTAACCATGTTAATAGTCCCACATTATTGGTTTGGTTGATAGAGAATCAAAATAGATTTACCAATGAATCACGAAATGCTATGGTTCTTAAATATGATTTGAAATTGATTCAGAAGTAATTCGCGGAATCATGCACCCCTTTCGGTCCTAGTTATAACGAAAAAAAAAAGTGCAACTGGTTGGATCCAGCCTATTCTTGAAATAAACAACTCGCACACACTCCCTTTCCAAAAAAGATCAATACACCAAGCACTACACTTAGATTTATTGGATTTGTTGCTAAAATATCGGTATTAAACCCGAAACTCCCGGCGAATGGCCAGTGAACCAAAGAAACGAAAGAATCGGTTACATTTTTCATATGATCTCCTCTTTTAGATAGACTAAAAAAAAGAACTGAATTCCTTTCACCTTTTTTTTTTCTACTTAATATTTTGAATATATTGTGAATATTTATTTAATTGATTTGTTTTTTTTTTTCGTAATTTACCTATTTCGAAACAGAGTCAAAAATTCTATTTCGAAATCTTTTCTTTCAATTGAAGATTCCCAATAAGAAAGATACTTATTAGTATTAGGGACCTGGTCTCATGTCAATTGCAAAAAACCTCGTTTGTTGCAACACTCCTTAAAAAGAGGGTTTTCCCTAGACTAAGAAAGGGAAACAAAAAAAGCAAATTGGTATGCTTATGCTAATTCCTCATCCTCAAATCAATCCTTCCAATTGTAGGAGAGGAGTGAAATCTTGATAGAATTCGAAAAAGCAAGAAACACGGGTCTATAAGTAAGAGAAAAAAAAGAAGTAATTTTCCTATTTATAGGATTAAACAAAAGGATTCGCAAATAAAAGCGCTAATGCTACAACCAATCCATAAATTGTTAAAGCTTCCATAAAAGCCAGACTAAGCAATAAAGTACCTCGTATTTTTCCCTCCGCCTCGGGTTGTCTCGCGATACCTTCTACAGCTTGGCCCGCAGCAGTACCTTGACCAACTCCAGGTCCAATAGAAGCAAGCCCGACAGCCAACCCAGCAGCAATAACAGAAGCGGCAGAAATCAGTGGATTCATGATAAGTTCCTCGCACTAAAATAAAGAAAAAATAAGGAAATAGTTAATGATACAATCGTCCAATGAATTATGACTTAATTCTTCCATCGCTAAGATTCATACAGCCGAAGTAACTAAGAACTCCGAATTGAATGAAGAAAAATAATATTCTATCAAAACGAAAATTACTTCGATCTCTCTTTTTTAGTTCCGATCCACAGGATTTTTGTAAATCCATACGACTTTTGTTCTTCCATTTCTTTTTTCCGAACCTTTTTTTGAATTCTTCGTTCGTTCGTTTTCTTTATTTCATCTCTTTATTTTTATTCATTCAATTCCCAGTCCAAGACGAAATAGAAAAATTTCTATTGGAATCCCTATCGAAATTCACAATAGTAGGGCGGATTAGCTATAACTTTAGTTCATATATAACTAGCAATATCTAATATCACATATACATGTCTTTCTTCTATAACGTAAACCAACTATTCATATCTTAGATTCAAAGTATTCGTATCTTAAAGTCAATCGTATTCTAGAATCATTTTTCGAACCATCCCCAAGAGTTGGCTTATAGCCATTAGATTCCATATACCGAATTCTGTCCCCCTCGCCTACTCACCCCATTTTTTATTAATCTCGTTTTTTTGGAAATTCTTCTATTCCTTTTATTTATCATTATCCAACATGGCTACACTAGAAATAGACGAATTCATTAGGTCGAATCATTGCATAGAAATAAATAGCATTATTTGATTGAGGTAAGCTCATGCAATTTCTTATTTATTAGATTAATCTTTTCTTTTGGTCAATCGTTGAATTGAATAAAATCAATTGAAATGGGAATCATTCTATAAAGCATCTTTCTTTTCTTTTTTTTAATCACCCGCATGTGATACTATAAGAATTTTTATTCAAATTCTGCCTCTTGATATTTGATATTGAAATTGAATGAACAAAAATGAACAAAACAATATAAAGAGAATATTAATTGGCGGGGGGTATGATATAATAAGGAAAAAGAGGAATTTTAGGAAAAAGATCTTTTAGATCTCTTTCCTTTTTTTACAATTCCCCAATATCGTAATTTTTTTCTATGCCTCCTGGTCGTATATCCTGTATTTGTAGATTTCTGTTTGGATATTTCTCTTTCCTAAGTAGATTATCTTGAGTTACGCATACATTGCCTTGTTCTAAGCTAAAAAAGACTATTTCGAAAACTAGTCAATGATGGCCCTCCATAGATTCGCCTATATAAGCCGCAGCTAAAGTTGCAAAAATAAGAGCTTGAATACCGCTTGTAAATAATCCAAGGAACATGACAGGTATAGGAACCACTAAAGGTACTAAAGAAACAAGAACAACAACTACTAATTCATCGGCTAATATATTCCCGAAAAGTCGAAAACTAAGTGATAAAGGTTTTGTGAAATCTTCTAAAATGTTAATGGGTAAAAGAATTGGAGTCGGTTGAATGTATTTACTGAAATAACCTAATCCTTTTTTGGAAAGACCCGCATAGAAGTATGCTACTGACGTGAGCAAAGCTAAAGCAACGGTAGTATTTATATCATTCGTGGGTGCGGCTAACTCCCCATGAGGTAACTGTATGATTTTCCAAGGTAAAAGAGCACCTGACCAATTAGAAACAAAAATAAATAGAAACATCGTTCCAATAAAGGGAACCCATGGACCATATTCTTCTCCAATCTGAGTTTTGCTTACGTCTCGAATGAATTCAAGGACATATTCGAAGAAATTTTGACCGGCAGTCGGAATGGTTTGTGGATTCCGAACAGCTATAAAGGATGAACCTAATAAGATAGCAATTACGACCCAAGAAGTAATAAGTACTTGGGCATGGACTTGGAAACCGCCTATTTGCCAATAGAAATGTTGGCCTACTTCCACACCGGCGATATCGTATAACCCCTTTAGTGTGTTGATGGAACATGATATAACATTCATATTGCCCTCTGACAGAAATAGAACTTTAAAAGGAATTATTTTGATTCAACCATCTTCTTTGCGACTTGTCTACTTGAATTGTATATTTTGAATACTTGCTAATTGAATAGTTGCTAATTACATAAATATCCACCAGTTTTTGTCTCTTTTCTTTTGTGCGATTCAGGAATAGTAACCAATTCTATAAATCTATGGAGTTACCAAAATAATTTATTTATCTTATTATTAATCAAGGATTTCGTATATAGCTAGAACGACCCTCATAAATGGCGAATACTAATTTGTTAAGAATTAATCGGATTGAAGCTATAGCGTCATCGTTTGCTGGAATCGAAATATCTGCGAGATCGGGGTCACAATTTGTATCGATTAAACAAATTGTTGGAATTCCCAAAGTGATACATTCTCGAAGAGCCGTATATTCTTCTTGCTGATCAACGATGATTACAATATCGGGTACCCTCGTCATATATTTAATCCCGCCCAGATACGTTTGCAGGCGTGATAATTGTCTCTTCAACATAGCGGCATCCCTTTTGGGAAGACGGCTGAGTCTCCCCGTTTTTTGTTCTGTTCTCAAATCCCTGAACTTATGAAGTCTCGTTTCTGTAGTGGACCAATTCGTTAACATACCACCAAGCCATTTTTTATTAACATAATGACACCGAGCCCTTATTGCAGTTCGCGCTACTGAATCAGCTGCTTTATTTTTAGTACCAACAATTAAGAATTGTTTTCCCCTACTGGCTGCATCAAAAACTAAATCACAAGCTTCTGATAAAAAACGAGCAGTTCGAGTCAGATTTGTAATATGAATACCCTTATGTTTTGCAGATATATAAGGTGCCATTCTAGGATTCCATTTCCTAGTACCATGACCAAAATGAATTCCTGCTTCCATCATCTCTTCCAAATTAATGTTCCAATATCTTCTTGCCATTTCTCCCCCACTTCCTCTTTTTTTTTTAAGAGACGAGGTGCCCCGAAATAAATAATTGTTCCGATGGAACCTTCTCTTCTACCAGAGATTGACCGTTGAGACACGATGCAGGCCATTCATTACTTTCTATTCATTATTATTCTTCTTTTCTTACCCTTAAGAAATCAAATGATCACAAATAGTTAAAAGAATCTGCTCCTAGGACTCATTAAACCCTATAAGTAATTGTTCGGATGTATCATGGAAAGTCGTTGAAATGCAAGAGTCAAATAATTCTCTGTGGTGTAAGAAAAGATCTCTCATTTCCCCCCCGAATAAATTCTTTTTTTGTGTTTCCAAAAGAATGTTGTTATGCTGCCTTGAACAGTGCACTAATCCTTTGAATCCGGTACCAACGGGTA